TAGCAAACAAGTAGTTAGTTTATCGAAATCCAAGTAAAAATAAGACGAATGGGGTTTCTTTGTTGACATAAGATCTAGTTGTAGAAAGAATCAAAAGTTGTGGATAACTCTTTTTTTATCTAGATTCCCGATTACTAATTAAACTAATTAAGAAGTTAAGAAGCCTCTATTAACAAGATAAAAGAGTGAATCCTTCTTTTCGTGAAATTGGGAAAATAAAATGAATTTCCTCTTCCCGTCTTACGTATGTATATATAATTCAAATATAGAAAATATAGATGAAAATATAGATATAGAGTTTTGTATCTTTCTATATCTCCCGAGAATCCCATTTCCATTTTGACTAAGAATCCCCTTTGGGTCGGATTCTAACGAATCTTTCGACTATTTGTAAGAAATTTTTTCTTTTTTTAATTATTAGAAGACAAGAGCAAAAGACGAAGAAAATAATATCATACATATCTTTTACATATCTTTCATGTAGAAAGATGAATAAGTCCATTATATACTCATTTAGATATATACTTAGATCTATACTAATTAAAATTCGAATTTAATAAATATTATATTCATTAATAAAAATTACAATTCTTAATTATAATTATTATAAGATATCTTTATAAAATAAATAATAATAACAGGTACAAATAGTAAATCGAGGTATCCATTTTATGACAACTTTCGACTTTCCCTCTGTTTTGGTGCCTTTAGTAGGCCTAGTATTTCCGGCAATGGCAATGGCTTCTTTATCTCTTCATGTTCAAAAAAACAAGGCTGTTTAGATCCGACGGGCCCAACTCCCATCTTTTTTTTTTCAAAACTTAGACTTGTATCATAACACATATATCTATTTAGTGGAATATGGTATAACATGCGGCTTCCGCCGAACATAAAGGAAAGGCTCTTATGCCTGCAGAAAGATTATATATGGGTAAAGGAATTCTATCTCTTTGAAAATAGATCAGGATCGCTGGATGGCTGAAATGTAAAGTAGGTCTATCTATATCGATGGGATCATACGAAGGGTATGTTATTATTTTAGATCGAACCAATTTGATGAATTACTCCTAAAGGTTCACAGCAAACTAGTACTAGTTGATGAGAGTTACTTCGGAAACAAAAAGAGTAAAGTCTGGGGTATTCTCTCAATTCCAATAAAACGAAACCGGATCAAGCATGAGTTGTCGATCAGAACATATATGGATAGAACCTATAACGGGGTCTCGAAAAACAAGTAATTTCTGCTGGGCCGTTATCCTTTTCTTAGGTTCATTAGGATTCTTATTGGTCGGAACTTCCAGTTATCTTGGTAGAAACTTGATATCTTTATTTCCGTCTCAGCAAATCCTTTTTTTTCCACAAGGGATCGTGATGTATTTCTATGGGATCGCAGGTCTCTTTATTAGCTCCTATTTGTGGTGCACAATTTCGTGGAATGTAGGGGGCGGTTATGATCGATTCGATAGAAAAGAAGGAATAGTGTGTATTTTTCGTTGGGGATTTCCTGGAAAAAACCGTCGCATCTTCCTCCGATTCCTTATAAAAGATATTCAGTCCATCAGAATAGAAGTTAAAGAGGGTATTTATGCTCGTCGTGTCCTTTATATGGACATCAGAGGCCAGGGGGTCATTCCCTTGACTCGTACTGATGAGAATATTACTCCACGGGAAATTGAACAAAAAGCTGCCGAATTGGCCTATTTCTTGCGTGTACCGATTGAAGTATTTTGAGAAATGAGCTGAAAAGAATGAATGCTTTCTCAGCAGGAAGGAAAAACTAAAGAATTCCCCTTTTCTATAACATAACTTAACTGAAGTTTCTTCAGAACACTCATTCGAGTTAAAGAAGACGTATACGGAACAACCATAAAAAACTCTTTTTGTAGTCTTTTATGTGTATGGAAATCTATACAACTCAATTTAATAACAAACAAAACAAAGAACAAATCGAAATAAGGGATTCATGTTATATATCATATAGCAAACCATTTTGAAATATAGAAATTCCCCTCCATTTTTTTTATTCCGGACTCTAAGTAGTCAGTGAAAAATTTTCGAAATATTGGATCGCATAGAGTCGACTAATGAGGCGGGTTCATTAAAAATTAACAGATGAAATGAAAAAATGGCAAAAAAGAAAGCATTCACTCCTCTTTTATATCTTGCATCTCTAGTATTTTTGCCCTGGTGGATTTCTCTCTCATTTAATAAAAGTCTGGAATCTTGGATTACTAATTGGTGGAATACTAGGCAATCTGAAAATGTTTTGAATGATATTCAAGAAAAGGGTATTCTAGAAAAATTCATAGAATTAGAGGAAACCCTTCTCTTGGAGGAAATGATCAAGGAATACTCGGAGACACATCTACAAAACCTTCGTATAGGAATCCACAAAGGAACTATCCAATTAATCAAGATACACAACGAGGATCGTATCCATACGATTTTGCACTTCTCGACAAATATAATCTGTTTCGTTATTCTAAGCGGTTATTCTGTT